TTACTATTATTATATATAAAATCCTTTTCCTGGCCTAGTTGGGAGTTCCTATCTTATAAGTTAATAAATGGATTAAGGGAAGAAACTTTTTTCAATAGTCTTTAATGGAATGGAATAAAAAAGGAAAAAAATAGGGAAAAGCCCGCTATCGGAATCGAACCGACGACCATCGCATTACAAATGCGATGCTCTAACCTCTGAGCTAAGCGGGCCCCACATAATAAAAATAATAAAAATTTTCTATGCATAGGAATTCAATACACTTATAGTATTAGTGTATAGTGTACTGTCTATAGAAATATAGTAGAAAAATTGTAAAATCTAGAATTTTGGAATAAAAGAAATAGTGAATATTATAGAACATAATAATTCATATAGCGATATAGAACTTCTAGTTCTTTATCTCTAAATAGAAATTGGATTCTATTTGATTTGATAGTCAATCTTAAATATTTGTTTGTAGTATAGTCAAATTGGATTTTTTTATTCCTTTGGAAATTCTTTTTATTACACCTCTTTAGTTATATTATAATAATTCTACTCTTTTTTTCTATTTTTTTCGAAGAAGTTGAATTATTTACTTAGTTATAATTATAACTAATCGGACATTCCTCGGCTTTCGTTCGTAAAGGAGGCAGTTAAGAAAAAAAAAAAAAAGAATCGATCCTTCAAGTATACCAACTTACATGGGAAAAGTTGCAGTAATAAAAACATATAGAAAGGGTATATGTCAATCTATATTGAATTGCCGATATATCAAGGATAAAATCCAATTTGATTGGAGCAAATACAGGTTTAGAAAGAAAATCTTTTTTAGAGATGGTAATCGATACCTAAACCTAAAAAATGCAAAGGTTCCTGCAGAAAAGAAAAAAAAAAAAAAAATGATCTCATAATGAGATCCTAATCTCAAAACAAAAGGGAAGGGGATATGGCGAAATCGGTAGACGCTACGGACTTAATTGGATTGAGCCTTGGTATGGAAACCTACTAGGTGATAACTTTCAAATTCAGAGAAACCCCGGAATAAAAAAAAAATGGGCAATCCTGAGCCAAATCCTGTCTTCTCAAAATAAAGGTTAATAAAGCGAAAAGGGGATAGGTGCAGAGACTCGATGGAAGCTGTTCTAAAACAAATGGAGTTGACTGCGTTGGTAGATGAATCTTTTCATCGAAACTTCAGAAAAGATGAAGGATAAACGGATCTATTGAATACTAAAATATCTAAAAAAAGGAATGACGGACCGAGTCTGCATCTGTATTTTTTTAGATGAAAAATAAAAGAATTGGTGGGAATTGATTCCACATTCAAGAAAGAATCGAATATTCATTCATCAAATCACCCCACTCCATAGTCTGATAGTTTTAGTCTTTTTTTAAAGAACTGATTAATTAATTGGACGAGAATAAAGATAGAGTCCCGTTCTACATGTCAATACCGACAGCAATGAAATTTATAGTAATAGGAAAATCCGTCGACTTTTAAAATCGTGAGGGTTCAAGTCCCTCTATCCCCAAAAGCCTATTTTCTATCTATCCTACCTCTTTTTTCTTTTTTGCTGGCGGTTCCCAATTCCCTTTTCTCATTTTTTTTTCAACGTATGGGGGCGTAAATGACTTTCTCTTATCACATGTGATATAGAATACACATCTAAATTTAGAAAGGAATCCCTAATTGAATGATTCACAATCAATAGCATTACTCATACCGAAACTTACAACTTGCAAAGTCGTCTTTTTAAAGACCTAAGAAATTACATACAGGACTTGGGGAAAACTTTGTAATTCCCCCCCTGTACCTTTAATTGACATAGACCCCAGTCCTCTCCTAAAATGAGGATGGAATGTTCCATTGGAAATGATCTGGATAGCTCAGTCGGTAGAGCAGAGGACTGAAAATCCTCGTGTCACCAGTTCAAATCTGGTTCCAGATACAGGGTTTCGTTGTATAAGACCGTTTTAGAAAGTAATTGATAGGAAGCAAGATCCATATTCATTTCGAATATGGATCATAATTCCTACATACTTTTTCTATATTTACGAGAAATACCCCATCTATTTGATATTTATAGATGGGTAGAGTTTCTTTCGTTCAAAAAATGTTATTTCCTATTCAATCTCCCAATTCCTTCCGATATGACTTTATCGAACCGATCTAAGCAAATCTAAGAAATAGGCCCAGTACGAAGTTCATGATGCAGAACTCGTTTGATGGTTCGGCTCCTATGAAAAAAAAAAAAACGGTAAGAATCCCAACGAATTCCTAATTCGATTGTTAGCCTATCTATAATCCATATATCGCCTAATACATAATACAAATGAGATCTCTTTATTATTAATCTAGAATAGAAAGTACAATCCTTAAATCTCTTTGGATAAGTGTAAATTCCTTTCTTATCATTCAATGAGCATCTTGTATTTCATAAAAATTAGGGGCAATATAATCTTTCCGCAAAGGCCATCCTATCCAACTTTCTGGCATTAATATACGTTTTAAGCG